TATGTGGTACATGAAGTCATGATCTGATAGCAATCTTATTATATATAAATTTTATATTAGGCTTAGTATATATAAATCTTCTATTAGGTATAAATTAAATAGCAATATAAATTGATCTTGCGTTCTGGAATCAAAGAAAGATATTAAAAAAGTCTTTTCTATGTCTTATCTTATGACTTCGAATAAACTTTTCTATGGAGGAAGGGAATAGTGATTTATTCCTTATAGAATAATTAGGAGCAAGAAGATTAAATCAGAAATATCGACAGATTTTTTTTTGGAGTCCAAAAAGAAATATCAAAATGAAAGAAAAAGCAGAGCTACTCTTTCAATTTCATCTATATCGAATTTGAATATCAGAATAGTAGATATAGTCATGATGCAATAGGTTAGGTCCACTTACTTTTATTGATTTCGAATCCAATTTTTACGGTTGATTTATGGAAAAGAAGAAAATTTGGCGATTTAAGAGCCAATTTCTCATTATTCAATTATTCATTATATTTATATTCTAATATAATAAACAAATGTTCAACCTTCTAACTAAACTTTCTAACTCTATAAATAACTAGATAAAAAAAAAATAGACTAATATTCTATATTCTATAGACTAATATTATATATTCTAAAGAATACTCTATATTCTAATAATATATATTCGAAATATTCTAACTAGAATAGTATATATTCTATTTAGAATATATTCTAAAAAATAGACTAAAAATCGAGTCTAAAAAATACAATAAAATATATTCTAAATAGCTAGAAATATATTCTATAACTATAATATAGAAGAAAGATATTATATAAAATTATAGGAATAGAAAAATTATAGAAATAGAAAATAGAAATATATTAGATTAGAATAAAATAATATATTATTATTAGATATTAATATTGGATATTAACATATTCTAATACTACTAATAGATTACTAAATAATATATTCAAATATTATATAGAATATTCTATTTTTTTTTTCTCAAAAATATTTCTAAAGATATATTCTAAAAGAAGCTCGAAAAGAAACTAAAATAAAGCATTATAATATTAATTTTTGAAAATTTTCGAATTTTAGAATTAATTAGAATTCTAGAGTTTCTTACTTTTGTTATTATAAATATCAACTTCTATTGCCTCTTCAAATAGGAATACTACCCCTGGTTTTATGAAAAAACGCCCAAGCCCCTTATCGGATTTGAACCGATGACTTACGCCTTACCATGTCGTTACTCTACCACTGAGTTAAAAGGGCTCGTTTGATTCAATTCTTGAATGATCCACTATGTGGATAATCTAGATCTATGAAACTAGATTAGAAATTCAATCTCGAAATCTAGAAAAAGTAAGTAACCATATTAGAAACTATATTATAATAGAATATTAATTAAATATTAAATAAATTTTTATTAAATAAATTATTTAATTAGAATTTGAAATTAGTATTCTCGATTATAATTATTATATTAAATTATTCTAATTGATAATGGCGTATAATGGATAATGGCGATTAGAATGAATCTGTCTTTAATATAAGAATAAAAAAATTCTATGGAATCTCAAAGGGGCAAAGATTCTTCAAATTGAGTCATACCATTTTCTTATATTGACAATTTCAAAAAACTGTTCATACTATGAACATAGTATGCTGGCGGTCGGGCAAATGTGCCCCCATCGTCTAGTGGTTCAGGACATCTCTCTTTCAAGGAGGCAGCGGGGATTCGACTTCCCCTGGGGGTAGGGTATTACGAACGGAAGTGGATCGTGGATTCTTTTTTTTTTTTTTTTAATAAAAAAAATATGGAATTGATTCTTCCTGGGTCGATGCCCGAGCGGTTAATGGGGACGGACTGTAAATTCGTTGGCAATATGTCTACGCTGGTTCAAATCCAGCTCGGCCCAATAATTCACTGATCTGCCATGAAATGATATAAGCCCCTTGTTCTCGCGAAATGTCTGATACAGAAAAAAGTAAAAAGTTCGGATATATCTCTACTTGTTCTTTATTTTATTTGTTTTAGTTATTTTTTTTTCTCACAAATTCTGATCTTGCGAATCATCTAGACTCAGATCCGCATTTGTAAGTATAAAGTCTAAGAATAAAGAGTAATGGAAAGAATAAAGAGTCTTTCTTTTTCATTGAAAGATTTTTTTTTATTCGACTTTGATTTGAAATAATGAAAAGATGACTAGCAATCCCTGTCCCCTTGTATCATTAAAGTGTATATCCATGTGAATATCACACTCCCCTTTCTGTTACAAGGCGGTGATTTCAATCGAAAATCGAAATCAATCAAAAATCGAAATATAAATAAAGGGTTTGAATGAAATCTCTATGCTGTACACTTTATTGCATTTCCCGGGGATTGTAGTTCAATTGGTCAGAGCACCGCCCTGTCAAGGCGGAAGCTGCGGGTTCGAGCCCCGTCAGTCCCGACGGATCTAATAATATATTAAAAAAAATATAATAAAACAAATACATCAACTCATATCTCCCTCT